TATTGCTTTTATTAGTATGGTTTTGCTGTAAATAGGCGTTAAGTAGGAAAAAAAGAAAAAATAGGAACGAGTAATCGTATCTATAGAATAAGAATTTGATTAGGATAAGTCAGTTGGGGAATTTATATAATTGGATAAGTAGTTTCATGTATTATACACTTATTTGGTTCTGTTTTTGGGGTTTGGCAGAACAATTACAAGTAATTGTATATTTTGAAATTACGGGGGGTAAGGGGGGTTTGACTTAGATAATCTTATTAATTTATACGTACGTGTGTACGTGTATACGTGTATACGTGTATACGTGTATACGTGTGTACGTGTGTACGTGTGTACGTGTGTACGTGTGTACGTGTGTACGTGTGTACGTGTGTACGTGTGTACGTGTGTACGTGTGTACGTGTGTACGTGTGTACGTATGTACGTATGTACGTATGTACGTATGTACGTATGTACGTATGTACGTATGTACGTATGTACGTGTGTACGTGTGTACGTATGTACGTGTGTGTATATGTGTATATGTCCTGTAACCATTGACTGAATTGCACCTTATGGTTATGTGATGCGGGTAAATGATAATAAATAAGTCCAGCTACAATTTATCTGCCTGCGACGAGACCTTTACGGTCATAGCTGAGTGATACCAGTCCCCCCCCCCTAAAAATTAAAAAATACCAAATGCATGACACCACAGTTATGTGTGATCATGGGCTGATTAGTCATTAGTCCATCGAGATGTCCCATTTGAGAGGTTAGTAGGATTGGATACAGGACTGTAATGGCCCTGAAGTAAGAACCAGATGCCAGGTATAGTTTCAGAATAGAAACCCCCACAAGTTATGGGCCCGGAGCGAGGAGAAGGTATACTGCTTGCAAGGATTGATGGTTTCTCGAGGCATGGTTATCACGCTCGTGATCTAGGTGAATTACATCATGTAAAGTCAATCATAATATGTACACTGCTTATATGCATGGGGCAAGCCATTAATGCACGACGTACATAGGGGGTGGTACCCTTATTAAATATATATATATATATATATATATAGAACTACAGTAAAAAGTTTTGCAATATATAGATAGATATATATATATATAGAACTACAGTAAAAAGTTTTGCAATATATAGATAGAATTATTAATAGTAAAATATCAGGGAATAGTTTAGTTAGAATATCAGCTTTGGGTGTTGATGGTGAGGCTGTTAGTCTCTTCCTTGAGTCTTAGGGAGGGTTGATTCTCCATTTTTGGTTTACAAGACCAAGGTAATTATATACTACAAAGACTCTTCATTTTAATATGTTATTTTCAATAATACTGGTGATGGGTATCAGGATCAGTAGGATAGTGAAGTATAGTAATGAGGCTAATTGGCCAATGATGATGTACGGGTGTTCTACTGGTTGACCTCCAATTCAGGTCAGAGTTAGTAGGTCTGCTACTAAAAGTCAGAATAAGCATTGACTGAGGGGTCGGAATATTATGCTTCGTTGTTTTGATGTGTTTAGGAGGGGGATAATGGCTAGTACTAGAATAGATAGGATTAGAGCTAGGACTCCTCCTAGTTTGTTGGGGATAGATCGTAGGATGGCGTAAGCAAATAGGAAATATCACTCGGGTTTAATATGGGGTGGAGTGTTTAATGGGTTGGCTGGGGTGTAGTTGTCTGGATCTCCTAGTATGTCAGGTGAGAATAGGACAAGGGCTATAAGGATTAGGGTCAGGAGTAAGATTCCTAAGATGTCCTTGATTGTGTAGTATGGGTGGAATGGAATTTTGTCAGAGTCTGATACCATTCCAGATGGGTTGTTAGATCCTGTTTCATGAAGGAACAGTAAGTGGACTATTGCTAGGGCTGAGATGATGAATGGTAAGATAAAGTGGAAAGCAAAGAATCGAGTTAGGGTTGCTTTGTCTACTGAGAATCCGCCCCAGATTCACTCGACTAGGTCAGTGCCGATATAGGGGATGGCTGAGAGTAAATTTGTGATTACAGTTGCTCCTCAGAATGATATTTGTCCTCATGGTAGTACGTAACCTATGAATGCAGTTGCTATCACTGTGAAAAGTAGGATGATACCAATATTTCATGTTTCTAGAAATATATATGAGCCGTAATAGAGTCCTCGTCCTACATGTAGGTATAGGCAAATAAAAAATATGGAAGCTCCATTTGCATGTAGGTATCGGATAATTCAGCCGTAGTTTACGTCTCGGCAAATATGGGTGACTGAGGAGAAGGCTGTGGTTGTATCTGATGTATAGTGTATAGCTAAGAATAAACCTGTCGCAATCTGTAGAATCAAGCAGATTCCGAGTAAGGAACCGAAGTTTCATCATGTTGAAATATTAGAGGGGGCAGGTAAATCAATGAATGCGTTATTGATGATTTTAGCTAGTGGGTGGGATTTTCGAATGTTGGTCATTAAGGTTTCTATAGTTGAATAACAACGGTGGTTTTTCATATCACCAGTCATGGTTAAATTCCATGTGGAAATAATGATGACATATATCGTGTTCATTCTAAGTATTATTTTTGTTATAGGGTTTGTGGGATTTTCTTCAAAGCCTTCTCCTATTTATGGAGGTCTTGCTTTGATTATTAGTGGAGGTGTGGGCTGTGCTATTGTGTTATGTTTTGGGGGTTCATTTTTAGGTTTAATGGTTTTTTTAATTTATTTAGGGGGTATACTTGTGGTTTTTGGTTATACAACTGCTATAGCTACAGAACAGTATCCTGAAGTTTGGGTCTCTAGCAAGATTGTGTTATGAGCGTTTATTATGGGATTAATGCTTGAGTCATTGGTTGTTTGTTATATTTTAAAGGATGATGATATTGAAATTGTATTAAAATTTAATGGTATGGGTGATTGGGTAATCTATGACACAGGCGATTCGGGGTTTTTTAGTGAGGAGGCTATGGGTATTGCAGCTTTATACAGTTATGGTACCTGATTGGTTATTGTTACTGGCTGATCACTTCTTACTTGTGTCTTAGTAATTATGGAAGTTACTCGTGGAAATTAAGTATTAATATACTTACTACTAGAGTAACAATAAAGGATATAAAGTATAGTTTGATTATTCCCTTTTGGTTAGAAATTAAAATGGATGATTTTACTTGGAAATTAGAGATAGATTTTGGTATGATATTTTCTAGTCATGTTGTGTCTAATAGCATAAATGCTAATTTTTGACTTATAATTAAGTTTGAGGCTGGGGTAAGTCGATGTATAATAATGGGAAAATACCCTAGTGAGCTAGAGAATTTGAATAAGTTTGATAAGTATTTAAGTTTTAGGTTCTGTGTTGTAAGGTTTAGTTCAAGTGCCAGGATGAAACCTGTGATGGTTACTGCAAGAGCTGTTATTTTAAGATAATGAGGCATAGTTATCTGTGGGATAGTGGTGGGTGTAATATTGTGGGAGATTAAGAATCCTGCAAAGATGCTCCCTAGTAATAGGCGTTTAATGGAATTTATTAGGAGTGGATTGCTCTCGTTGATTATGATAGTTGGATTAAAACGAGGTTGGTCTAGTAGTGCGAAGAATATGATTCGGGTACTGTAGGCGGCTGTTATGGATGTGGCAACGAGGGTTATTAGTAGGGCTCAGGCGTTGGTATACGACGTGTTGATGGTTTCAATGATTAGGTCTTTGGAGTAGAATCCTGTAAGGAAAGGTATTCCAGTAAGGGCTAGGCTTCCAATAATAAGTGAGGTGGTAGTAAAGGGCATTAATTTGAATAAACCTCCTATCTTCCGGATATCTTGTTCATCATTTAGATTATGAATAATGGAACCTGAGCATATAAATAGTATTGCTTTAAAAAATGCATGAGTGCAGATATGAAGGAATGCTAAATGGGGCTGGTTAATGCCGATTGTTACAATTATAAGTCCTAGTTGGCTTGAGGTGGAGAAAGCGATAATTTTTTTGATATCATTTTGTGTGAGAGCACATATAGCCGTAAATAAGGTGGTCATTGCTCCTAAGCAAAGAGTAGTGGTTTGAATTGTTTTGTTATGTTCTATTAGGGGATGAAATCGGATGAGGAGGAATACTCCTGCTACTACTATAGTGCTAGAGTGGAGTAGGGCTGAAACTGGTGTTGGACCTTCTATAGCTGATGGAAGTCATGGATGGAGGCCAAATTGGGCTGATTTTCCTGTGGCGGCCAGTAGGAGGCCTATGAGTGGTAAGTTTAAGTTGTTATGATTGGTTATAAATATTTGTTGAAAGTCTCATGTGTTTAGATTGAGTAGGAATCAGGCTATGGCTGTAATAAATCCTACGTCTCCGATTCGATTATATAGGATTGCTTGTAGGGCGGCTGTGTTTGCATCGGTACGTCCATGTCATCATCCAATTAGAAGAAATGATATAATACCTACTCCTTCTCATCCGATGAATAGTTGGAATATGTTGTTAGCTGTAACTAAAATTATTATAGTAATTAAGAATATTAATAAGTATTTGAAGAAGCGATTAATATATGGGTCTGAGTGTATATATCATATTGAGAATTCTATGATTGATCATGTGACGAATAGGGCTACTGGTATGAATATTATCGAGAAATAGTCTAGTTTAAGGCTTAGTGATAATTTTATAGTTTGAATAGTTATTCAATGTCAGTTGGAGATGATTGCTTCTTGTCCTGAATATAGGAATACTATTATTGGAATTATACTAATTATAAAAGCATATGAGATAGTAGTTTTTACGTACTGTGGATATTGCTTGTTTTTATATAAATTGGTACAGGTTAATAGTACTGGTAATGTTAATATAGATAAGATTATTATAATAGAGGGAGCAAGTAGATTGATTACTTTTATTTGGAGTTGCACCAATTTTTTGGTTCCTAAGACCAATGGATCACTACTATCCTTTAAAAGTTGAAAAAGCCATGATTTTACTCATGGGAGCATGAGTTAGCAGTTCTTGCATACTTTTTCGGTAGATAAAAAGGGTTAATCTTTTATTGTTAGATTCACAATCTAATGTTTTTATTAAACTATATCTACAGTAGATTGGTCCTATGATGATTTTAGGGTTTAATGATAATAGTAGTAGGGGTAGGAGGTGTATTATTATTAAAGTATTTTCTCGTGTGAATGAGGGTTTGATGTTTTTGATATGGTGAGTATATTTTCCTCGTTGGGTTATAATTAGTATGTAAAGCGAGTATAGAGCAGTGATAACTACATTAGCTCCTATAAGGATAATGGTGATGTTGGATCAAGAAAATGAAGATATAATTACGAATAATTCGCCGATTAAGTTGATGGTAGGGGGAAGTGCTAAGTTAGCTAAGCTAGCTAGTAGTCATCATGCGGCTATTAAGGGTAAGAGGGTTTGTAGTCCTCGAACGAGGATTATAGTTCGACTATGTACTCGTTCATAGTTGGAGTTAGCTAAACAGAATAATATTGATGATGTTAGGCCATGGGCAATTATTAGGGCAGTTGCTCCTGCGAACTTTCATGGTGTTTGAATTAATACTGCCACGATTACTAGTGCTATATGACTAACTGAGGAATATGCAATAAGGGATTTTAGGTCTGTTTGGCGTAAACAGATTGAGCTTGTTATAATTATGCCTCATAAGGGTAATATTATGAAGGGGTAAGCTATAAAGTTGGTAATAGGATTGAGTAGGACTGTGATTCGCATTATTCCGTAGCCTCCTAGTTTTAGAAGTACTGCAGCCAGTACTATGGACCCGGCAATGGGAGCTTCTACGTGTGCTTTTGGAAGTCATAGGTGAAGACCATATAGAGGTATTTTAACCATAAATGCTATTATACATGCTAGTCATAATAGCATATTAGATGAAGAGTTTGATATTGGTTGAGATAAAAGTTGGATTGTTGTAAAATTTAATGTATTTAGATTGTTTTGAATATATGATAAAGCTACTAAAAGGGGTAGTGATCCTGTTAAGGTATAGAATAAGAAATATGAGCCTGCATTGAGGCGTTCAGTTTGGTTGCCTCATCGAGTGATAATAATAAGGGTTGGAATTAAGGTAGCTTCAAATAGGATATAAAATATAATTAGTTCTGTAGCAGTAAATGTTATGATTAATAGTAGTTGAAGTAGAACTAATGTTGTAATATAGAGTTTTTTTCGGGTATTGGTTTCTTTTGATAAGTGAGATTGGCTAGCTGTTAATATTAGAGGTAACAGTCATGTTGTAAGTGCTAACAATGGGGCCGAGAGGGAGTCGGTAAAGAATAATAACGAGAGGTTGGAATTGTTGTCGGTGAGTTGATTTAGATAGATTAAGCTAATTAGCCCGATCAGCAGGCTGTAGGAAGTGGAGTTAATTCATAGTATGCTAGGTTTAGATAATCATGTAAGGGGGATTAGTATTATAGTGGGAAAAATAATTTTTAGCATTGTAGTAAGTTTAGGTTTTGTACGTAGTCGGTTCCGTATGTATTTGATACTATTACTAATAGCGATAAACCCAGTGCTGCCTCACAGGCTGCGAAGACCAGCAAGATGATAGGTGTCATACTAGCTAATGTGAAATGGTTACTTAAAATAGTAATGGTAATTATGATGAATAGAGATAATATTATCCCTTCTAGGCATAGTAGGGAGGATATGAGATGAGATCGGTATACTAATAGACCTAAAAGTGATATGATAAAAGCCAGGAAGATGTTAGCATATACTATTGGCACTTGATAATTGTAAGTTGAGTTACAGTCTAATGAGTCGAAATCATTTGTTTTTTGCTAAACTAATTATCATATTCAGTTCATTCTAATCCTTTTTCGGTTCATTCATATATTAGGCTTGCAGCTAAAAGTAGGATTAGTATAAGTGATATAGTGAGTACTGTTTTTAGGTCAGTTGATTGTGTTGCTCAGGGTAGAGGTAGTAAAAGTGCAATTTCTAGGTCGAATAGTAGGAATGTAATGGCTACTAAGAAGAATTTTATGGAAAATGGTAGTCGTGCTGATCCTGTTGGATCAAAGCCACATTCGTAAGGGCTAGCTTTTTCTGTATAAATATTTAATTGTGGTAGTCAGAATGCGATAGTTACGAGCAGAGAGGATAGGGAAATATTAATGAATAGCGCTGTGATAATATTTATTATTTCTCTCTGGGTTGGACCAGAACTAATTAATTGGAAGTCAATTGTACTGATTAATACTAGAGAAATATGATCCTCATCAATAGATTGATACATATAGGAATAATCACACTACGTCTACGAAATGTCAATATCAGGCAGCTGCTTCAAATCCAAAATGATGGCTAGATGTGAAGTGATAATTTAGTTGTCGAAGAAAGCAAATAATCAGGAAAGTTGAGCCAATGATTACATGCAGTCCGTGGAATCCTGTAGCTATAAAAAAGGTAGATCCGTAGACTCCATCAGAGATTGTAAATGAGGTTTCGTAATACTCTGAAGCTTGTAGTGCTGTAAAGTATAAACCTAGTGAGATAGTAATAAATAGGGCCTGAAGTATATGTTTGCGGTTTCCTTCTATTAGGCTATGGTGTGCTCAGGTAATAGTTACTCCTGAGGCTAGTAGAACGGAGGTATTAAGTAAAGGTACATCTAAAGGATTAAGGGGTAAGATACCTGTAGGTGGTCAACATCCTCCTAGGTCTGGTGTTGGTGCGAGGCTTGAGTGGTAGAAAGCTCAGAAGAAACCTGCAAAAGAGAATACTTCTGATAAAATAAATAGTACTATTCCATACCGCAACCCTTTTTGAACGATAGGTGTATGATGACCTTGAAATGTGCTTTCTCGGATTACATCTCGTCATCATTGGTACATGGTTAATATATTAGTTGTAAGTCCTAGTAGTAGTAAATGTGTGGAATTGAAGTGGAATCATATAATTAAGCCGGATGTTATTAATAGGGCGGATAGGGCTCCTGTTAGTGGCCATGGGCTTGGGTTAACTATATGGTAAGCATGGGTTTGGTGGGTCATTAGGTGTTGTCATGTAGGTATAGGCTTACTAAGAGGGTAAACACGTAGGCTTGAATTAGAGCTACGGCGAATTCTAGAATGGTAAGAAGAATTAGAATGATAAAAGTGATTAAGGCTGTTGTAGTGCTGATATTTATCAGGGCTAAAGTAGCCCCTCCAATAAGATGAATTAACAGATGGCCTGCAGTAATATTGGCTGTTAATCGTACAGCTAATGCTATAGGTTGAATAAATAGGCTGATGGTTTCAATAATTACAAGTATCGGGATTAGGAGAACGGGTGTTCCTTGGGGTAAAAAATGGGCTAAAGATGCTTTTGTTTTATGGCGAAGGCCAGTTAGAACTGTGCCAGCTCATAGTGGAATAGCTATACCCAGGTTTATAGATAGTTGTGTAGTTGGAGTGAATGAGTGTGGTAGTAGGCCTAGGAGGTTAGTTGACCCAATAAATAAGATAAGGGACATTAATATTAAGGCTCAAATTTGTCCTTTGTTATTATGAATTGATAGTATTTGTTTCGATATTAATTGGACTAGTCATTGTTGGATTGAAATAAGTCGATTGTTAACTAGTCGGTTGGGTGAGGGAAAGAAAATACTGGGAAATATAATGATAATGACAACAATTGGTAGCCCAATTATTGTTGGGGTAGTGAAAGAGGTGAATAGATTTTCGTTCATTTTTTTTCTCAAGGTGAAGTAGTTGATGTTAATTTTGTTAGATTAGGCTCAGGGCCCTTCGGAAAATTATATTTTGAGATTTTAAGTTGAAATACAATAAATAATGTAATGATTATAGAGATAATTGTAATAAATCAGGTCGAGGTATCTAATTGTGGCATTTCATTAAGGAGAGATTGGATACTCTCAATTTTTAACTTAAAAGGTTAATGCTGTGTTAGCTTCTTAATGAATTTATAGTATTGAGATAGATCATTTTTCGAAGTGGGATAGAGGAACTAATTCAAGAACAATAGGTATAAAGCTGTGGTTTGATCCACAAATTTCTGAGCATTGACCGTAATATAAGCCTGGTCGTATGGCTATTAGTGTTGTTTGGTTTAGGCGTCCAGGGATAGCATCAGTTTTTAACCCTAATGATGGTACGGCTCATGAGTGTAATACGTCTTCAGATGAAATAAGTATACGGATGGTAATTTCTATTGGTAAAACAACTCGATTGTCTACTTCTAATAATCGTAGTTCTCCAGGTTTTAATTCTTGAGTTGGAATTATATAAGAGTCGAAATTTAAGTCCTCATAATCTGTGTATTCATAACTTCAATATCATTGGTGACCTATAGTTTTTACTGTTAATGATGGATTATTAATCTCGTCCATTATGTAGAGGATTCGTAGAGATGGCAAGGCAATTAAAATCAAGATAATAGCTGGGAGAATTGTTCACCCTGTTTCAACTTCTTGGGCATCTATTGTATTAGTATGAGTTAATTTAGTGGTTAATATTAATGAAATAATGTAAAGAACCAGTGAACTAATTAAGAAGACAATTATAAGTGTATGATCATGAAAGTGTAGTAGTTCTTCTATAATAGGAGAAGTTGCATCTTGGAGTCCTATTTGGAACGGATAAGCCATGGAGATATAAAGGGCTTTCACCTTTAATTTAACTTTGACAAAGTTATGTAATTTTTACTAATATCTCGTGATCGAGAAAGTCATGGTGGTTATGGCATTGGCTTGAAACCAATTTTAGGGGGTTCGATTCCCTCCTTTCTTATTTCAGTGTTACATAAGCAGGTTCTTCGAATGTGTGGTATGGAGGAGGACATCCATGTAATCATTCAATGTTAGTTGAAGTGTAACTAACTGTTAATACTTCTCGTTTGGATGCAAAGGCTTCTCAAATTATGAAGATCATTAGTATTACTGCTGTTAGTGAAATAAATGAGCCTATAGAGGATACTGTATTTCATGTTGTATAAGCGTCTGGGTAGTCTGAGTAGCGTCGAGGTATTCCTGATAATCCCAGAAAATGTTGAGGGAAAAATGTTATATTAACTCCTACGAATATGATTGTAAAGTGAATTTTTGCTCATGTGTCATTAAGTGTATATCCTGAAAATAGAGGGAATCAGTGAACAAATCCGCCTATGATAGCAAACACTGCTCCCATTGAAAGTACATAGTGAAAATGGGCTACTACATAGTATGTGTCGTGAAGTACGATATCTAGTGAAGAGTTGGATAGTACAATTCCTGTAAGACCTCCTACTGTAAATAAGAAAATAAATCCTAGTGCCCATAGCATAGCGGGTGATCATTTAATGTTACCACCATGTAAGGTTGCTAATCAGCTAAATACTTTTACTCCTGTTGGAATTGCGATGATTATAGTAGCAGAAGTAAAATATGCTCGTGTATCTACATCTATTCCTACAGTAAACATATGGTGAGCTCATACGATAAAGCCCAGGAAACCAATGGATATTATTGCCCACACTATCCCTATATACCCAAAAGGTTCTTTTTTGCCTGAATAGTAGGTCACAATATGTGAGATTATTCCAAATCCTGGTAGGATCAAAATATAGACTTCAGGATGTCCAAAGAATCAAAATAAGTGTTGATATAAAATAGGATCTCCTCCTCCAGCCGGGTCGAAAAAGGTTGTATTTAAGTTTCGATCTGTAAGTAATATAGTAATGCCAGCTGCTAATACTGGTAGTGATAAGAGAAGTAGAACTGCTGTAATTAGTACGGATCATACAAATAATGGAGTTTGATATTGTGATATTGCAGGAGGTTTCATATTAATAATTGTGGTAATAAAGTTAATAGCTCCTAAGATTGATGATACGCCTGCTAGGTGAAGGGAGAAAATTGTTAAATCTACGGATGCCCCTGCATGGGCTAAGTTACCTGCTAATGGGGGATACACTGTTCATCCTGTTCCTGCCCCTGCTTCTACTATGGAAGAGGCTAAGAGTAAAAGAAAGGATGGGGGTAGAAGTCAGAAGCTTATATTATTTATTCGTGGGAATGCCATGTCTGGAGCCCCAATTATTAAGGGAACTAATCAGTTACCGAATCCTCCGATTATGATCGGTATTACTATAAAAAAGATTATAACAAATGCATGGGCTGTTACAATTACGTTGTAGATTTGATCATCCCCTAGTAGAGCCCCGGGCTGTCCTAGCTCAGCTCGGATTAATAGGCTAAGAGCGGTCCCAGCTATTCCGGCTCATGCACCAAATAAAAGATAAAGGGTGCCGATGTCTTTATGGTTTGTAGAAAATAATCATCGGTTTATGAACATAGGTAAAATGGCTGATAAAAGCAGTAGACTGTAAATCTAAGAATAAAGGTTAAGTCCTTTTTTTACCAAAAGCTCTGTGGTGAAATCTCATATTGAATTGCAAATTCAAAGAAGCAGCTTCAATTCTGCCGGGGCTTCTCCCGCCTTTTTTTCTACGCGGCGGGAGAAGTAGATTGAAGCCAGTTGTTTAGGGTATTTAGCTGTTAACTAAATTTTCATGGGGTAGAAACCCATCAATCTAGTGAGGGCTTAGCTTAATTAAAGTAGTTGATTTGCGTTCAGCTGATGTGGGTTTATTCCTGCAGCTCTTAGTTGTGAGTTTGTCAGAAGTTAAGTGTGGGAGTACTTACTTAGGGCTTTGAAGGTCCTTGGTCTTTTTAACCTAAACTTCTAGTATAGGGTTGATATTATTGGGGATAGAGGTAGAAGTATAATTGATAAAATAATTAGGGGTGATAAAAATATTATCGTTTTTAAGTTTTCGAGCTGTCATTTTATTTTTATGTTACTTGATGAGGGAAATATGGTGAGTGCTGTGTTATATGCAAGTCGTGTATAGAAATATAGATTTAGTAAGGCTGTTATAGCTAGTAATGTTGGAATAATGATTAGATCATTTTTTGTAAGTTCTTGAATAATTATTCATTTAGGCATGAATCCTGAGAGAGGAGGTAAGCCTCCAATTGATAATATAATTAATAGGACTAGTGAAGTAGCCAGAGGTAATTTATTTCATATATGAGATAGTGATGATGTAGTAGTGGAAGAATTATATATAAATAGTATAAATGTTCCTAGTGTTATTGTTATGTAAATTAGTAGGTTAAGTGTTATTAATGTTGGGCTATATATTAGTACAGATGCTATTCATCCTATATGAGAAATGGATGAGTATGCTAGGATTTTTCGTAGTTGGGTTTGGTTGAGTCCTCCTCATCCTCCTACTAGGACGGATGTAGTGGCTATGGTAATAATTAAATTGGGGTTAATGGATGGTGAAATTTGATATATAATTGATAGTGGTGCGATTTTTTGTCAGGTTAATAGGATTATTCCTGATAGCATGGGGATTCCTTGGGTTACTTCGGGTACTCAGAAGTGGAATGGAGAGAGTCCAAGCTTTATTGATAGAGCAATGGTAATTGTGTTGGATGCGGCGGGGTTTAAAATATTGGATATTGTTCATTGCCCTGTTAATATTAGATTTGTGGCAATGCCCAGTATTAATAATATTGATGCTGTTGCTTGTGTTAAAAAATATTTTGTTGATGCTTCTACAGCTCGTGGGTTAAATTTTTTTATGAAGATAGGGATAATGGCTAGTATATTTATTTCAAATCCGATTCAGACGAGTAGTCAATGGGAGCTTGTTATTACTATGATCGTCCCTATAATAACTGTTGATAAAATAATAATTATGACGGGGGGTTTTATTAGTACGGGAAGGGGGCAATCCAACATTTTCGGGGTATGGGCCCGATAGCTTATTTAGCTGACCTTACTGTAGGATTTGGTGTAGTGGGTAGCACGAAGATTTTTGAGTTCTTAGGATTAGGTTCGATCCCTATAATTCTAGAAATAAGAGGATTTAAACCTCTATTATTTACTCTATCAAAGTAACTCTTTTATCAGACATATTTCTTATGTTTGTGGTGGAACACTTGCTGTGATAATGGGAAGGGCTACGTGTCATATACATATAGCTAATGTTAGGGGCAGAAAATTTTTTCATAATAGGTGTATTAGTTGATCATAGCGGAATCGTGGGTATGATGCTCGGATCCATAGGAAAGAGATTGTTAGGAGTAGGGTTTTGATGGTAAAGTTAACTGTATATAATTCTGGCATAAATGGGTTGTGGAATGCGCCGAAGAATAAGATAATTGTGAGAATATTTATTATGATAATGTTAGCATATTCTGCTAGAAAAAACAGTGCGAATGGACCGGCTGAATATTCTACATTAAATCCTGAGACTAGTTCTGATTCACCTTCTGTTAGGTCGAATGGTGCTCGGTTGGTTTCTGCTAGGGTTGAAATAAATCATATTATAGCTAGAGGCCATGCGGGGAAGATTAGTCACAAATGTTCTTGCGTGATGATAAGAGTGGATAAGGTGAATGAGCCATTTATTAGTAGGACTGATAATAAAATAATGGCTAGTGTTACTTCATATGAGATTGTTTGAGCTACGGCTCGTAGAGCTCCAATTAGAGCATATTTTGAATTTGAAGATCATCCCGATCATAAGATTGAGTAAACAGCGAGACTAGATATAGCTAATATGAAAAGAATGCTTAAGTTTATATTAATGAGTGGATAGGGTATTGGAAGAGGAACTCATATAGTTAAGGCTAAGGTTAGGGCTAGAATTGGGGCTAGAATAAATATAGATAGGGAGGATGTAAGCGGTCGTAATGGTTCTTTTGTGAATAGTTTTACGGCATCTGCGATAGGTTGGAGTAGGCCGTATGGCCCTACGATATTGGGTCCTTTTCGAAGTTGTATATAGCCTAATACTTTACGTTCTACTAGAGTTAGGAAAGCTACTGCTAAAAGGATTGGTACAATTATGGAGGCAATATTTATAATAAACATGTTGTTAGGGAGAGGATTTGAACCTCTGGTAAATAAAGATTTAAGTTTTACGCAATTACCGGGCTCTGCCACCCTAACAAACCCTGTCTCTAGGGCAGGGTTGGAAGTAGATTAGCCGGATTAAGATTATTTCATCCGTTAATCTTAAGGCGCTTTTGTTTAAGTTGGCCTTATTTTTCTTGTCCTTTCGTACTGGGAAAAATTATATAATAGATAGAAACCGACCTGGATTGCTCCGGTCTGAACTCAGATCACGTAGGACTTTAATCGTTGAACAAACGAACCTTTAATAGCTGCTGCACCATTAGGATGTCCTGATCCAACATCGAGGTCGTAAACCCTATTGTCGATATGGACTCTTAAATAGGATTGCGCTGTTATCCCTAGGGTAACTTGTTCCGTTGATCAAATTATTTTTGGATCAATAAATGAAAATGTATTTTGACTAGTAGGTCTTAATTTTTTTTCTCGGAGGTTATTTTATGCTCCGAGGTCACCCCAACCTAAATTATCAATTCATTAATAGTTTTGGTTATGCCTATTGGGAAATATCTGATAATATTATGAATTAATTAATTAAAGCTCCATAGGGTCTTCTCGTCTTATTAGTTTATCCCCGCCTCTTCACGGGGAGGTCAATTTCACTGATTGGAAGTAAGAGACAGTTAAACCCTCGTGTGGCCATTCATACAAGTCCTTATTTAGAGAACAAATGATTATGCTACCTTTGCACGGTCAGGATACCGCGGCCGTTTAAACTTATGTCACTGGGCAGGCAGTGCCTCCAATACTAGTAATGCTGGAGGTGATGTTTTTGGTAAACAGGCGGGGTTTATGTTTGCCGAGTTCCTTTTACTTCTTTTAATCTTTCCTTTAATTGCATTCCTGTGTTGGGCTAACAATTAATTTGATAGAGTTATTTATAGTTATTTATGTTTATCTTGTTGTTAACTATCAGCGGATATCCGTTTCTGTTATAGGCTTATGCAGGGAGAAGTGTTTCTTGTTACTCATACTAGCATTATTACTTCTATGTTTGTATAGACTAGCCCAGTAGCATACTAGGAGTTGATAAGGGTTTTTGGTATTAATGATATTATAGTTGTCGAGCTTGAACGCTTTCTTAATTGATGGCTGCTCTTAGGCCTACTATGGTTTGGTTATGTATTTTACTCTCTAGGTAAGGCTGTATCCTTTGTCTAAAAAGCTGTACCCTTTTAGACTATATTTTAAATTTACATTAAAATTTTTGTATGTTTTTCTGGTAAATTTAAAGTTGAACTAAAATTCTGTTCTGGGCAACCAGCTATCACCAGGCTCGTTAGGCTTTTCACCTCTACCTATAAATCTTCTCACTATTTTGCTACATAGATGAGTTTATTCTTATAAATTGTTTATAGGTAGCTCGTCTGGTTTCGGGGGACTTAGCTTAAGTTCTCTTTGTTAAGTTATGCTGACTAGCTCATTATGCAAAAGGTATAAGGGTTAATCTTTGCTATTTAATACTTTAGATTATCTTTCATCATTCCCTTGCGGTACTTTCTCTATAGCTCCAAATAATATTTCTATCTCCTATACTTTATCAGGTAATTAAATGTTTTGATTTATTGGTTGTGTGGTAGTTTTATTTATTGGGTTTTTGGGCTAGATTCAGTTCAAAGTGGTCATAGCAATATGAAATCTTCTGGGTGTAAGCCAGATGCTTTAGTTAAGCTACACTTTGTTAATCCAAGCGCACTTTCCAGTACGCTTACCTTGTTACGACTTGTCTCCTCTTGTATGAAGTAGATGTTAATATATTATATTTTGATGTTATTACTTGAGGAGGGTGACGGGCGGTGTGTGCGTGCTTCATGGCCCCTTTCAACTAAGCTCTCTATTCTTAATTTACTGCTAAATCCTCCTTTGGTCTTTAATTTCATAAAGTCTTTCGTAGGTATTCTTGTTAAGAAAATGTAGCCCATTTCTTCCCGTTCCATGGGTTACACCTTGACCTAACTTTTTTATGTCTTATGATTGTGCTTACTTATATTCCTTTTAAGGGTTTGCTGAAGATGGCGGTATATAGACTGAATTAGCTAGGAACGGTGAGGTTTATCGGGGTTTATCGATTATAGAACAGGCTCCTCTAGAGGGATATAAAGCACCGCCAAGTCCTTTGAGTTTCAGGCTGTTGCTAGTAGTTCTCTGGCGAACAGTTTTGTTATACTAATTGTTTGTGTTTACGGCTAAGCATAGTGGGGTATCTAATCCCAGTTTGGATCTTAGCTGTCGTGTGGTCAGAGTTATTAAAGTCACTTTCGTAGTTTATTTTATATTAACAATAGCTTTTTACGGCTTAATTAAATTTTAACTTTAGTTGAATTAATATCTTTAACACGTTTTACGCCGTTTGCCTATTAACTGGGATTAATCGTATGACCGCGGTGGCTGGCACGAAATTTACCAATCCTTTGTTAACATAACTTAGTCGAACTTTCGTTCATTGCTTAATTTTTATCACTGCTGTATCCCGTGGGGGCGTGGTTGAGCAAGGTGTTATGAGCTGCTTATTAGCGTGCTTGATACCCGCTCCTTTTGATCAGTTTAGGATCTATAGGGCATTTTCACTGGTAGGAAGAGGCTTGCATGTGTAAGTTTGTTAAGGGCTAATAGGAAGGCCAGGACCAAACCTTTATGTTTATGGAGTCTTACGACTCATCTAGGCATTTTCAGTGCCTTGCTTTGAGTAAATTAAGCTACATTAAC